TTTTTCGACCGGAAGACCGAGAGCTAACTATCGAGACTTTGGGTTATCCGGGCACATACTTCGTGAAATGGTTCATGCATGTTTGTTACCGGGTGCAACAAGATCAAGTTGGTAAGGATCAAACTATACCTTCCTCTTTCTATTGATCTCTATGATCATCGATCATAGAGAGCCCCCCTTTACCATTCTGTATAAATGGGATATTCTATTTGTATAGATATGGTAGAGGGGCACATCCAATCCTCGGTTGTCCATTAGTTCCCATCTCTTCTCTTCAACGCGGGGTAGAGCAGCTTGGTAGCTCGCAAGGCTCATAACCTTGAGGTCACGGGTTCAAATCCTGTCTCCGCAATGTAATATCGATCATTTTTTGTCAAAAAAATATAGGTCTGACTCTGTTAATGTTAACTAGCCATTAATTAATTATTATTTAATTAATTATTATTTCTCTTTTTGGATCGTAGGAAAAGAAGTAGGAAGAGAAGATAGAACCACTACACTATCGTAGTAAACTCTACCGAATCATTTATCCTATTCCATTAATTCACTATAGGCGGATAGCGGGAATCGAACCCGCATCTTCTCCTTGGCAAAGAGAAATTTTACCATTCGACCATATCCGCGTTTTTTCGTTCCTGATAAGCCCGCATATGTCTCCACATATATGATATCCGCGTGTCTGGATCATTATTGTGCGGGGACGGATACTATAGAACGATTCCAATTGTCTAAATTGTCTAATTAATATATATACATATACACAATATAAAATTATATACAATAACAATATAAAATAGATTCCATGTTATTATAACATATAACATAGAATATAACAATAAAATTATTTTTTATTCAAGAAGTTGGACTTTGACCCCCCAATCCTTATTTTCCTTTTCGGGATTCATTTTAATTTTATATTATTATTATGTTATGGAATTTTAATGCGTGTCACAACCCGAAGGGATTCTAGGGGGTCATTTATTTTTTGATCTAGAAAAAAAAATACTGAATTGGTTCAAGAGATGAGAGAATTAAGGATAGCTACTAGAAAGACTAATCCAATCCATAATGATGTACCGGAAAATACAACATTTTTGTTACTTGACCAACCGTCAGAAGAAGCAAATACAACAGGTACACTAATCAATAAGATTGATGAAGTAGCAATTAATGCAAAAACAGCCAATTGAAAAGCAATAGTCATACTTCTAATCCTCCAAGCTACCAATAAATAAACTATACCATTTGATCCCTTTCTCATCAAAAAAAAATTGTATTGTAATAAATAAAAATAAATAAAAAAAAAATGCATCATCATAGAGGGATTTGACCATGAACCCATTGATCCTGTAGGACTTAGTACCACTTTATTCGGACATGGAGTTGAGGCCATTTTTATTTACTTCGCAAACGTACATGCCGGCTCATGCATCTATATATACAATAGGAAAAGAAAATATATAATATATATATATTCACAACCCGGTTGTTTCTACCTACGGATAATGGTGGTATCAACTCATACGACCATTTTCTATTCTGGAGAATACAAATAAAATAAAATGGAGATTGTTTTTCGGAGAGATGGCTGAGTGGTTGATAGCTCCGGTCTTGAAAACCGGTATAGTTCTTTATTCAGAACTATCGAGGGTTCGAATCCCTCTCTCTCCTTTTACTCGTTGAATCTATTTCTTTATTTGTTATTGGTTTCTCCCGGCTCGGCTAGGAAGGCTAGCCGAGCCAAAAAACAATAGATATAACTGAGTTAAAAAAAGTAAGACTTTGAAGTATCAGTTGATCCCAATTCTAATAGTATGATAGAATCAAATGGATTCCTACTTCAGGCATTTGATCTTATGTCTCAGTTAAGAGGGGTCATGAAAAGAACAGGTTCCAAATCACGATCAATTCCTTTTTCAAATCCTGCTGCAGCTGCACGGGCCCTTCCCGCATGCCACAAATGACCTACGAATAGGAAGAATCCTAAAACAAAATGAGAGGTAGCTAACCAACTTCTAGGAGAAACGTAATTGACTGCATTGATCTCGGTAGCTACACCACCCACTGAATTTAAAGAACCTAAAGGAGCATGAGTCATATATTCCGCGGAACGACGCTCTTGCCAAGGTTGTATGTCTTTTTTCAGCCTACTCAAGTCCAAACCATTTGGACCCCTTAAAGGTTCCAACCAGGGAGCACGGAGATCCCAAAAACGCATAGTTTCTCCTCCAAAAATGACCTCTCCAGTCGGGGAACGCATTAGATATTTGCCTAAACCAGTGGGTCCTTGAGCGGATCCCACGTTAGCCCCAAGACGTTGGTCTCTAACTAGAAAAGTGAATGCTTGAGCTTGAGAAGCTTCTGGCCCAGTGGGCCCGTAAAACTCACTAGGGTAAGCAGTATTGTTGAACCAGACAAAACAACAAGCGATGAAACCAAAAACAGATAAAGAAGCTAAACTATAAGACAAGTAAGCCTCCCCAGACCATACAAGTGCTCG